TTTCTTGAAATTTTGTATTTCGAATCATATTGAATGAATGTTGAAAATGTTGAAGTTGAAAAAAAATACCAAAATTTTTGATTCTTATTTTTCGTAAAGTCAAAAATTCGACTAATTGAAGACTCGTTGTATTATAATAAACCTAAGTGGTAGCTTTCCCGAAATATAACCGAGAATTAGATCATTATTATCTAAATGAACCCCAAAGATGTCGTTGAGAACGGATTCTTTAATTAAACTTTCCAGAATCGATTTCTGTTTTTCAGTTAAACGAAAACCTCTTTTATTCTAGATCAACTTCTTTATCCTGGACGATCTAAAACCATAGATGTCGTTTTCAAAGATGAGGTCGTAGATGAGATACGATATTAGACAACCTGTCCCCTTTCTTTGTCACAAATAGAAAGTTGCGAATTTCATTTGGATATTAGAAGTATTACCATATATAACACAAACATTCTCCACCTATTCTTTCTAATCGAGCCTCTCGGTCTGTCATTAGACCTCGAGAAGTAGAAAGAATTACAATTCCCATCCCGCCTAAAATTCTAGGAATTCGTTGATAGTTAGAATAGATTCGTAGACCGGGTCGACTGATGCGTTTTAAATTTAAAACTTTTCGATTTCTATAAGGCTCGTCCCGATTCCTTCTATAGCGTAGGGTTAAAACCAAAAAAGATTTGTTGTTTTCTCGATGTTTTCTCACGTTTTCGATAAAACCCTCGCGTAAAAGTATTTTAACAAGACTTTCGCTGAGATTCGTAAATGCTATTCGAACAACTCTTTTTGTATTCATCTCAGCATTTCGTATCGAGGTTAGTATGTCAGCAATAGTATCCTTAGCCATAATGAATTAAAGTATTGGTCCCTCCCAATTTTGATATAATCAACATGTTTTTCTTATTTTTTCTTTGGTTATGACTATGCATTTTTCAAGGTATAGGCGTGAGACACAATCTACTAACTGAATCTTAATTGATTTCTTTCAAATAACTATCCTAAATATAACTATATTCTTTCAAATAACTATCCTAAATATAACTATATTCTTTCTGGAATGATATTATCATGGAACTAGATTAGGGTCTCGTTTTATAATACTTCGGGAGCTAATGAAACTATTTTGGTAAAATTGAACTGTCTCAATTCCTCTGCAATCGCACCAAAAACTCGAGTGCCTTTTGGATTGCCTTCTTGATCAATGACAACTGCGGCATTATCATCATATCGTATTATCATACCGTCGTCGCGTTTGAGTTCTTTACAAGTACGTACAATTACAGCTCTGACCACTTCTGATCTTTCTAGCGACATTTGCGGAACTGCTTCTTTGATCACAGCAACAATAACGTCACCAATATGAGCATATCGACGATTGCTAGCTCCTATGATTCGAATACACATCAATTTGCGAGCCCCGCTGTTATCCGCTACATTCAAATAGGTCTGAGGTTGAATCATATCATTTTTTTGATTATTTTTTTAGGCAAAGTAAAGGGCGAAGAAAAAAAGAAATATTGTTTGTCCCAAAAACCAAACCTGCACCTTCGATTCGTTTGTATCCCCAAAAGCGATTTTTTTGCTTTTGTCTTTTTCTTTTACATTTCCAAATTTTATCCCGAAAGAATTAATTGAGTTCGGATAGGCATTTTGGACGCTGCTATTGAAATAGCCCTTCTAGCTATATTTTCTGTTACGCCACCGATTTCATAAAGTATTCGACCTGGTTTAACAACAGCTACCCAATATTCAGGCGATCCTTTACCCGAACCCATACGTGTTTCTGCGGCTCTGACTGTAACCGGTTTGTCTGGAAATATACGGACCCATATCTTTCCACCGCGGCGTGCATTTCGTGTCATTGCCCGTCGACCTGCTTCTATTTGTCTAGATGTGATCCAAGCGGGTTCAAGTGCCTGAAGAGCATATTTACCGAAACAAATATAATTACCTCGATAAGAAATTCCCTTCATTCTTCCTCTATGTTGTTTACGGAATCTGGTTCTTTTGGGGTTATAGTTGATGGTTGGGTTTGAATTCCATCTCTACTCCAGAATCGGACGTGAGAGTTTCTTCTCATCCGGCTCCTCGCGAATAACAAAGATTCAAAAATAGGGAATTTTAAGGAAATTTAGATAGAATAGAATTTGAATTAAGATAGACTTGTAGTTCATACGATATCCATCGATTTCATAAGTATAAGTAATATATCGAAGTATGGAGTTCAGCGAATCGATCTCAAATCTAGTAGTAATTTGTATCTTCTTTCTATCGTATAGTGAAAGACCTAAAAGAACTATTTCTATGAAATATAGATATCATTTTATTGGTTTTGAGAATCTTAAAATGAATCTTTCTTTTGTTTTCTCCTTGAATTTAACCGTCTTAGCATCTTTAATTGACCCAAATTTAGTAATCCAAGAAAAGAAAGGTTTCGCGGGCGAATGTTGACTCTTTCAATTCAATTTCGATTTCGGTTGTAGCCATAATTTCTAACTTTTTCGAATAGATGAATTGGTCTCGGGTCCGTTCCGCCATCCAGATCAATGAATCATTAGAATTCGTGTTCAATCGAATTTTTGAGATCCACAGGTTCCGTCGTTCTCATCGCTTCTTACTTAATGTTTAGGTCTGAATTCTGCAATGGAGCTCAATGAAAGTTGTGCGTGAGTCAATCTTCTCAGTCTTTATTGACTCGAAGCTCTTGATTTTTTTGTTCTCTGGACGGATTCATTTTAGTATGGATGAATCTGTATTAATGCTTTCTTACATTGCCCTTTTTATGAGACGGCTCATAGACCTTACATATTCCATATTGGAATTAGATAGCATCAATCGTCGTTTTCTTTCTTTCTCTCATCCTTCCATTTATCCACACCCTTATTTTCTTTTCTCTATTTTGATTCACAACTTAGAATCTGATTTTTTGTTTTTATTTAGGCAAAAAGGTTTCAGTTGCTACAAGGATATGACTGATCTGTCATATCTTGACCGGTTCTTTGGATCCAGATAATGCGAAGTGATGAATTGGGTATTTTTCTAGAGTTATTAGTTTCGACTATCAGTGGCTTTTTTTTACTAACCCGAAAAAACCAACGAGTCACACACTAAGCATAGCAATTATATCAAGCATTCAATTGAATTTTTATTAAACCCGATAGAATTACGAAGAATTACGAATTCAAAAAATTTTTTGGTTTTGGATTGAACAGAAAAAAAAGAAATGGCTTTCTCGTTTTTTAGTATTAGCAACTAGAAGGGAAGGTCCAGTCAAAGTTTCTTATTCTCCATCAATAAATATCCAAATTTTAATGCCTAATATCCCAGAAATAGTTCGAATTGGATAGGAACAATAATCGATTTTCGCTTGAATGGTTTGTAGGGGAACTCTACCTTCTCGGATCCATTCAACCCGCGCAATTTCTTTTCCGTCAATACGTCCTGCAATTTGTACTCGAATTCCTTTTGTATTTGCTTGTTCAGTTAATTCAATTGCTTTTTTCATTGCTTTTCGAAATGAAACTCTCTTCTTTAATTGGTCGGCGATAAATTCTGCAAGAATAGTAGGATTTCTATAAGGCTTTGCAATTCTTATGATAGCAAGGTTAAATTTTCGGTTTACCCAAAAAAATTCTTTTTGTAAATTTCTCTGTAATTCTTTGATTTCTCGCGGTCGCTTTTCGTTAAATAATTTTGGGGATGCTGTATAGATTTTAATTTTGATTACATCGATTTGTTTTTGAATCTCTATACGTGTAATTCCTTCGACGACGGAGTAGATTTTCATCTTTTTTTGTATATAATTCTTGATATAATTTCTTATTTTTGCATCGTCTTGTAAATTTTCTGAATACTTTTTTGGTTGTGCAAACCAAAGGGAATAATGACTTTGGGTTGTACCAAGTCTGAAACCAAGTGGATTTATTTTTTGTCCCATGCTTCCCCATTATTATACATATCATGCTCTTCTCTAGTTCTATACTGATTTTTCCCTTTCGTTTTTTTTAACTCTTGCATAGAGTCTGTTGCAAAAAATTTCTCTGGCTTGAACCAGAATGTCTCTTCATATTCACTTATGGAGATATCTTTCATTACAATCATTATATGGCAGGTCGGTTTTTTTATCGGATAACTACGTCCTCGCGCTCGAAGTTTTAGTCGCTTCATAGTAGTACCCTCGTTGACTTCAGCTTTACTAATGACTAAATCTGCTTCGTTAGAACTAAGAAGGGAACTAGCATTTGCTGCTGCCGAATAAACTACTTTAAAAATGGGATAACATGCTCGATAAGGCATGAGTTCTAATATCATAAGTGTTTCTTCGTAAGAACGTCCACGAATTTGGTCAATGACCCTTCTCGCTTTGTGAACAGACATAGAGATATGTTGACCTAAAGCGTATACTTCTGTTTTGTTCTCCTTTATGACCATAAAATTCTCCTCCTACTAATCAATTATAAAAATCTCTATATTTTCACTCTTCTTAACGACGAGATTTATTATCGTTTTTTGTATGTTCTCGAAAATTTAAAGTAGGTGCAAATTCTCCTAATTTGTGGCCGATCATATCATTATTTATATAAATAGGTAAATGTTCCTTTCCATTATGGATAGCAATCGTATGTCCGATCATTATGGGTACAATCGTAGATGCCCGGGACCAAGTTTTTATTATTTCTTTTTCGGTTTTTGTGTTAATCTTATTAATTTTGTTTAATAAATGATTTGCTACAAAAGCATTTTTTATTTTTCGTGAAGGGGGCATAGCTTACTCCTCTTTTTTTGTAAAGACGAAGAAAGAAATTAGATTTTCTCTCCTATTTACTACGGCGACGAATAATCAAATTATCACTATATTTCTTTCTTTTTCTAGTTCTTCTGCCAAGGGCAGGATAACCCCAAGGGGTTGTGGGTTTTTTTCTACCAATTGGGGCCTTTCCTTCCCCACCCCCATGGGGATGGTCTACAGCGTTCATAACTACCCCTCTTACTACAGGGCG